TTTTATATATATAATAATAATGGAAACAGCAACCCTAGTCGCCATCTTTATATCTGGTTTACTTGTAAGTTTTACCGGGTATGCCTTATATACCGCTTTTGGGCAACCTTCTCAACAACTAAGAGATCCATTCGAGGAACATGGGGACTAATTGAAGTAACGAGCCTCCCAACATGGGGAGGCTCGTTACTTCAATTGAGATAATGAAAAAGAATTTCACTTTTTAGTTGGAACTTTAGGTGGTTCTCGAAAAAAGATAGCGAAAAAAATTATCCCTAGAGTCGAGACTAAAAGGAATGTATAAACCAATGCTTCCATGGATTCGATCCTGGTTTACAATTATAACTTCCATACCTATTTATTTTTTATTTTTCTTTTTGGGAATAATCTCGAAAGAGCAAGAGCCTAAAAAGCGTTGATTCAAATCCACTCTCGTACTCTATGTCAAATTCCCTTCCAAAATAAAATAAAGTTGAAAGATACCAAAGCAGTTTTGTATCAGACTACCTGTCTTCTTGTAGTTGGATCCCCAAGTTTTTGGAATGCTCCAAACTCTACTTGAGCATCCAAATCTGGGTCAATACCAGCAAAAACATCTCTGAACAAGGTTCTAGCACCATGCCAAATGTGTCCGAAGAAGAAGAGCAAAGCAAACGAAGCATGCCCAAAAGTAAACCACCCCCTTGGACTGCTACGAAAAACACCATCGGATTTCAAAGTTGCACGATCTAATTCAAAAATTTCACCCAATTGAGCACGTCTAGCATATTTTTTCACAGTAGCAGGATCACTATAACTGACTCCATTGAGTTCGCCGCCATAGAACTCAACGGTTACACCTACTTGTTCAACACTATACTTAGATTCTGCCCTTCTAAAAGGAACATCAGCTCTAACAATTCCATTGCCGTCTACCAAAACGACTGGAAATGTTTCAAAAAAAGTAGGCATACGGCGTACAAAAAGCTCACGCCCCTCTTTATCTCGAAAGATAGGGTGTCCTAACCATCCAACCGCTATTCCATCTCCGTTATCCATTGAACCTGCCCTGAATAACCCTCCTTTTGCCGGATTATTGCCGATATAATCATAAAAGGCTAATTTTTCAGGAATTTTAGACCAGGCTTCTGATAAACTTTGATTTTCTGCTAGCCCGGCGCTAACTCTTTGATATATCTCTTGCTGAAAGTACCCCTGATCCCATTGATAACGAGTGGGACCAAATAATTCGACAGGGGTAGTTGCTGAACCATACCACATAGTTCCAGCAACAACAAAAGCTGCAAAAAAGACAGCCGCGATACTACTGGAGAGTACGGTTTCAATATTTCCCATACGCAATCCTTTATATAGACGTTGTGGTGGTCGGACACTAAGATGGAATAGACCCGCTAATATTCCCAATGTACCCGCTGCAATATGATGAGAAGCTATTCCTCCCGGAACAAAAGGATCAAAACCTTCCACGCCCCATGATGGATTTACAGGTTGTACTTTTCCCGTTAGTCCATAGGGATCGGACACCCATATTCCAGGACCATACAAGCCTGTTACATGAAATGCACCAAAACCAAAGCAAGCCACCCCGGATAGAAATAAATGAATTCCAAAGATCTTGGGCAAATCCAAAGAAGGTTTTCCTGTACGTTCATCACAAAATATTTCTAGATCCCAATAAACCCAATGCCAGATAGCTGCCAAAAAGCATAAGCCAGAAAATACAATATGTGCCCCTGCCACACCTTCGTAACTCCAAATCCCCGGATTCGTTACAGTCCCTCCTGTGATACTCCAACCTCCCCATGAATTGGTTATTCCTAAACGAGTCATGAAGGGTATAACGAACATACCCTGTCTCCACATTGGATCAAGAACAGGGTCAGAAGGATCAAAAACTGCTAATTCATACAGAGCCATCGAGCCCGCCCAACCAGCAACCAGAGCTGTATGCATTATATGAACGGAAAGCAACCGGCCGGGATCATTCAATACAACGGTATGAACACGATACCAAGGCAAACCCATGGAAAATACCCCTTTCACAAAGAAAAATGGACACTGCGTAACTTTATTGCATTGAAAAAGACTATACTATGACTATCCTATGGACCTCCCTTGTTCAAGGGATTATTTCCTAACAAGGGAACATTAGGTTAATATTTATTCTATTCTGTTCATAATAATTGAACAATTCTGTTCGTAGGACCAAAGAGAAGCAGATTTATTCTATACTCGATAAGTACCAATACGCAATGGGGGGTTGATACCATTTTCAATGAGTAAACACGTCCATCCTGATTTATCATCAAAAGAATCTATTCGTCAAAAATTTCCTTTATTTATTTTGTCTTTCTTTTTGAATTTTTCTAATCTATGGATAAAATTAATTATGATAAAGCCAATATTATAAAGACAATAAAAACCTGTTGTTACGTTTTCATATCAAAGTGAAATAGAGTATTTAGTTATTTTTTCTTTTAATACATGCCTATTGGTGTTCCAAAAGTACCTTTCCGAATTCCTGGAGAGGAAGATGCATCTTGGGTTGACGTATAGTGCGACTTGTCAGAAATATTGGGTCATATGGGATTTCCCCGTTCTCTTCCCCGATCGAGATATCCTCCGTTTCGCCCAAGAAAGAAAAATGGAATCATCAAAAAATTGGAGCGTGAAGTACATGCAATTAGATCCATTGTTTGTGGGGATTCATAGTACTATAATATCAATTAAAATAATTTATGGTTGGCTTTGGTTGGACTAAAAAAATGAAATATCTAGGCTCTGTTTATAAAAAACCCAATTGGTAATATATCTACGATTACTGCGCGTATGAAAAAGGATTCCTCTTTCTTGTTTGTAAAGATATCCTATTTGTCAAGCGAGGGAATCTCAAACTAAATACTTGGTGAAAGATTTGAAATTAATTGAAAAAAGTCATAAAAAAGAAATGGTGATCAGAAGATTTGTCCTATATGTGCAAATCAATATCGGGCAGATCTTTACCCGGAGTAGAGCAGAAACCTAAAAAGATGAAAGAGACCCATTCACGAACAAGAAAATACCATCGTGGTTTGGATTGAATCTTGATGAAATAATACATCAATGAGAAGTTAATTCGATTAATTTAGTGACTTTTTTCTATTCTAAGGAAGAACAAAAAAAGTTCAAAACGCGTCTTTATTGAAAAATCGAAGAAAAAGTCCTTTCGTTCGAAGTTAGAAAGAACCTGCTATCAAAAAAAAAGAATAGGAAAAAATAAACAGGACTGGAATCTAGACATTGATTCTTTTTTTTTCGCAATCTTCTTTGAACCGTATGCCTCAAAAGGTGCACGTACGGTTCTTAAGGGATACAATTTTACCCTAATCAACCGACTTTATCGAGAAAGATTACTCTTTTTAGGCCAAGACGTTAATAGCGAGATCTCGAATCAACTTATTGGTCTTATGGTATATCTCAGTATCGAAGATGATACTAAGGATCTGTATTTGTTTATAAACTCTCCTGGCGGATGGGTAATAGCCGGATTAGCGATTTATGATACTATGCAATTTGTGCGACCAGAAGTCCATACAGTATGCATGGGCTTAGCCGCGTCAATGGGATCCTTTCTCCTAGCTGCAGGAGAGCTTACCAAACGTCTAGCATTCCCTCACGCTTGGCGCCAATGAGGTTTTTTATTTGAGAGACAAAAGAGAACTATGCCTTCGCCATATGAATATTAAGTAATAATCAAGTAATAATAGCATGGCACTTCGAATTCGATATGAAAAATTTTTGTATTGTCTTTTTTCCAAAAGATTCGATTATGTATCGAGAGAGTAGTATGAGATAACAGGGATTTCCGATTTTCAATTATCTCTCGGAAGTCCAATCCAGCGTCACAAACTTTTTTGTTTTCACACCGAAGGGCTCTTAAACAATATTTTTGTTATAAAAAAGAGCGTGAAAAAAGATTTTTTGGATAAAAAAAAAGAAACTTTGGGATTGCTCAATCAAAGATATAAAAAAGAATCCATTTTAAAATAGAAAGCAACGGAGCCATCATAGTATTTTTTATAGCATTTTTGAACTCCTACGAAAGGAAGGGTGGCAATTTGATCATTTACCCATCTGGGGCTGATAAATTCTATTTTTATCTTTCTTCAATGGAGGGTAAAAGGGTCAATTTGATTCTAGAGCCGTATGCAATGCACAAAAGAGGATGCCCGTACGGTTATATAATTCTATCTTTTTTTCCTATTATTCTTTATCTTTCTTTTCTGTTCGTTTCATCACACCAGATAGAAAACCCTTGTATCATCAGGGTAATGATCCATCAACCTGCTGCTTCTTTTTATGAGGCGCAAACGGGAGAATTTATCCTGGAAGCGGAAGAGCTGCTGAAAATACGCGAAACCATCACAAGGGTTTATGCACAAAGGACGGGCAAACCATTATGGGTTGTCTCTGAAGACTTGGAAAGAGACGTTTTTATGTCAGCAACAGAAGCCCAAGCTTATGGAATTATTGATCTTGTAGCAGTTGAATGAAAAAAAGATAGATTTTGTGCAAATCCGTGATTTTCTATTTTATCTCCGAGTTTACTATTCTATTAAATAGAAAAAATTCATAATCATCCGGTTAGGATCAATCTAAACCAGCCCATTATGTATATGATTCAACATGCCAACTATTAAACAACTTATTAGAAATACAAGACAGCCAATTCGAAATGTCACGAAATCCCACGCTCTTCGGGGATGTCCTCAGCGTCGAGGAACATGTACTAGGGTGTATGTGCGACTCGTTTAGATCATAAGCTGACACAAAAAAAGAAAGAAAAACGCTTTCCAGTAGGAATGATCAGTACCTATGAATAGAATAGAAGAAGGAACGCCCTTCACTATCTAAAAATAAGCAAATTGATCGCTTATATTGTGTATTAAAGTTTATGGTTTCCGTTGGTGCAAATCTAATCACCTGAATTTAAGATGATAAGCAATTCTCCATTGGTAGCA